GCTAGTGTAGCTTAATCAAAGCATAACACTGAAGATGTTAAGATGGACCCTAGAAAGTCCCATAAGCACAAAGGCTTGGTCCTGACTTTACTATCAGCTGTAGCCCAATTTATACATGCAAGTATCAGCACCCCAGTGAGAATGCCCTCAATCCCCCGTCCGAGGATGAGGAGCAGGTATCAGGCACATAGATCTAGCCCAAGACGCCTTGCTACGCCACGCCCCCAAGGGAACTCAGCAGTAATAAACATTAAGCAATAAGTGAAAACTTGACTTAATTAGGGTTAAGAGGGCCGGTAAAACTCGTGCCAGCCACCGCGGTTATACGAGAGGCCCTAGTTGACAGCCACGGCGCAAAGAGTGGTTAAGGAGTCCTACCAAATAAAGTCAAATGTTTCCTAGGCCGTTATACGTTTTCTAGAAACATGAAGCCCAATTACACGAAAGCAACTTTATGCTAAACGACCTGACCCCACGAAAGCTAAGAAACAAACTGGGATTAGATACCCCACTATGCTTAGCCCTAAACTTAGATGTCTAAACATTCGCCCGAGTACTACGAGCACCAGCTTAAAACTCAAAGGACTTGGCGGTGCTCCAGACCCCCCTAGAGGAGCCTGTTCTAGAACCGATAACCCCCGTTCAACCTCACCACCTCTTGTTCATACCGCCTATATACCGCCGTCGTCAGCTTACCCTGCAAAGGCCAAACAGTAAGCAAAACGGGCACAGCCCAAAACGTCAGGCCGAGGTGTAGCGTACGAGATGGGAAGAAATGGGCTACATTTTCTACAATAGAATATTCTACAGACGGCGCCCTGAAATCATGCGCCCGAAGGTGGATTTAGCAGTAAAAAGCAAATAGAGAGTCCTTTTGAATTAGGCTCTGGAGCGCGCACACACCGCCCGTCACCCTCCCCTCATTAATTATACAAAGCTATATAACACAACCTCTTATACTAAGGGGAGGCAAGTCGTAACATGGTAAGTGTACCGGAAGGTGCACTTGGAATAACCAGAGCGTGGCTGAGATAGTTAAGCATCTCCCTTACACCGAGAAGACACCCATGCAAGTTGGGTCGCTCTGAGCTAAACAGCTAGCAAACACCAAGATCATCAAACAACATTACCACATCTTCTTACACCACCAATAAACTAAACCAAACCATTTTACTGCCTTAGTACGGGCGACGGAAAAGGCACCACATTATAAGCGATAGAAAAAGTACCGCAAGGGAAAGCTGAAAGAGAAATGAAACAACCCATATAAGCACAAAAAAGCAGAGATACAACCTCGTACCTTTTGCATCATGATTTAGCCAGCACCCCTGAGCAAAGAGCCCTTTAGTTCATAACCCCGAAACCAAGTGAGCTACCCCGAGACAGCCTACATAGGGCCAACCCGTCTCTGTGGCAAAAGAGTGGGAAGATCTCCCGGTAGAGGTGACAGACCTATCGAACTTGGTGATAGCTGGTTGCCTAAAAAATGGATAAAAGTTCAGCCTCATACTCCTCACCTCACACCACATCTTTATGTCCCACGAGCCCGAGAAACACATGAGAGTTAATCAAAGGGGGTACAGCCCCTATGAAACAGGACACAACCTTAACAGGAGGTTAAGGACCACACTCATTTAGACTCCTGCTCCGGTGGGCCTAAAAGCAGCCATCCGCATAGAAAGCGTTAAAGCTCAGGCAGACAAAAGTCTATAATTCAGATAACAAATCCAAAACCCCTAACCACATTAGGCCTCTCCATGCCAACATGGAGGAGATTCTGCTAAAATGAGTAACAAGAAAGACACCCCCTTTCTCCTCACCCAAGTGTAAGTCAGACCGGACCCGCCACTGACAATTAACGAACCTAATCAAAGAAGGCCACGTGGCCTAATACAATTAACCAAGAAAACCCCACGCACACACAATCGTTAATCCTACACTGGAGGGATACAGGAAAGACTAAAAGAAAAGGAAGGAACTCGGCAAACACAAGCCTCGCCTGTTTACCAAAAACATCGCCTCCCGCAAAAATCAACATATAGGAGGTCCTGCCTGCCCAGTGAAATTTCAACGGCCGCGGTATTTTGACCGTGCAAAGGTAGCGTAATCACTTGTCTTTTAAATAAAGACCTGTATGAATGGCAAAACGAGGGCTTAACTGTCTCCCCTTTCTAGTCAGTGAAATTGATCTGCCCGTGCAGAAGCGGACATAAAACTACAAGACGAGAAGACCCTTTGGAGCTTAAGACCCCGGACCACCTATGTTAATAAACCAGATTAATAAGATTAAACTAAATAGCTTATTGGTCCCTGTCTTCGGTTGGGGCGACCGCGGAGGAAAACAAAGCCTCCATGTGGAATGGGGCTATCGCCCCAAAATTAAGAGGGACACCTCTAAATCGCAAAACATTTGACCAAAAAGATCCGGCCTCCCAGGCCGATCAACGAACCAAGTTACCCTAGGGATAACAGCGCAATCCCCTCCCAGAGTCCCTATCGACAAGGGGGTTTACGACCTCGATGTTGGATCAGGACATCCTATTGGTGCAGCCGCTATTAAGGGTTCGTTTGTTCAACGATTAAAGTCCTACGTGATCTGAGTTCAGACCGGAGAAATCCAGGTCAGTTTCTATCTGTAATGTTATTTCCTCTAGTACGAAAGGACCGAAGAAATAAGGCCAATGCTATAAGCACGCCTTGCCCCCACTTAATGAAATCAACTAAATTAAATAAGGGCGGACCCAATAGCCTCTCTAGATAAGTGCTACTAAGGTGGCAGAGCCTGGTAATTGCAAAAGGCCTAAGCCCTTTCAACCAGAGGTTCAAATCCTCTCCTTAGTTATGCTCACCCTGCTCCTTACACATCTAATTAACCCCTTAGCCTACATCGTCCCTGTATTGCTAGCAGTTGCCTTCCTTACCCTAATTGAACGAAAAGTTTTAAGCTACATACAACTACGAAAAGGCCCTAATGTAGTAGGACCCTACGGGCTACTCCAACCAGTAGCAGACGGACTTAAACTCTTTATTAAAGAGCCCGTTCGCCCATCTGTAGCCTCCCCCCTTCTATTCCTCATTACCCCAATACTAGCCCTAACCCTTGCCCTCACACTATGGGCCCCCATGCCCCTCCCCCACCCAATAATTGACCTTAATCTAGGAATTCTATTTATCCTAGCCCTATCAAGCCTCACCGTCTACTCCATCCTCGGCTCAGGATGAGCATCCAACTCAAAATACGCCCTAATCGGAGCCGTACGGGCCGTGGCTCAAACCATTTCCTATGAAGTGAGCCTAGGCCTAATCCTACTATCAATTATTATCTTTTCCGGGGGCTTCACACTACAAACATTTAATGTAACACAAGAAACAACCTGACTCCTACTACCAGCCTGACCCCTCGCCGCAATATGATACATCTCCACACTAGCAGAGACAAATCGTGCCCCCTTTGACCTAACAGAAGGAGAATCAGAGCTAGTCTCAGGATTCAACGTAGAATATGCCGGAGGCCCCTTTGCACTCTTCTTCCTAGCTGAGTACGCAAATATCCTCCTAATAAACACCCTCTCAGCAGTCTTATTCCTAGGCGCCTCTCACATCCCCCACCTACCAGAACTCACAGCCATTAACATCATAACTAAAGCCGCACTACTATCTATTCTCTTCCTATGAGTACGAGCCTCATACCCACGATTCCGATATGATCAACTCATACACCTAGTCTGAAAAAGCTTCCTCCCAATAACTATTGCACTAATTTTATGACACACAGCCCTCCCAATTGCATTTGCAGGACTTCCCCCACAACTTTAACTACACAAGGAGCTGTGCCTGAATGCCCAAGGACCACTTTGATAGAGTGACACACGGAGGCTAAATTCCTCCCAGCTCCTAGAAAGATGGGACTCGAACCCATACCCAGGAGATCAAAACTCCAGGTGCTTCCACTACACCACCTTCTAGTGAAGTCAGCTAACACAAGCTTTCGGGCCCATACCCCGAAAATGTAGGTTAAACCCCTACCGTCACTAATGAATCCATATGTTCTTGTTATCCTACTATCAAGCCTCGGCCTCGGAACCACATTAACATTCGCCAGCTCCCACTGACTGCTCGCCTGAATAGGACTTGAAATCAACACCCTAGCGATTCTCCCCCTAATAGCCCAACACCATCACCCCCGAGCAGTAGAGGCTTCAACCAAATATTTTCTTACACAAGCAACCGCAGCCGCAACTATTCTATTTGCAAGCACAACCAACGCCTGAATTATAGGAGAATGGAATATTAATGACCTATCACACCCCCTCCCAATTGCCCTAATCACCCTCGCGCTAGCCTTAAAAATTGGACTTGCCCCACTACACTTCTGACTCCCCGAAGTTCTCCAAGGCCTTGACTTAACTACGGGCCTTATTCTATCGACCTGACAAAAACTCGCCCCCCTCGCCCTACTGATCCAAACTGCCCCAATTACACAGCCCACCCTACTAACAACTCTAGGACTCCTGTCCACCCTAGTTGGAGGGTGGGGCGGACTAAACCAAACCCAACTTCGAAAAATCCTAGCATACTCATCAATTGCCCACCTCGGCTGAATAATTATTATTCTCCAATTTGCCCCCAACCTCACACTACTGGCCCTAGGAACCTACATCCTCATGACATCAACAGCATTCCTAACATTCAAAATAGTCTCCTCCACAAAGATTAACACACTAGCACTATCCTGATCAAAAACCCCAACACTCGTCACAATCGCCACACTAAGCCTACTCTCCCTTGGAGGCCTCCCCCCTTTAACCGGATTTGCCCCAAAATGACTAATCCTACAAGAATTAACAAAACAGGAACTCCCCGCCCTAGCCACAATTATAGCCCCCAGCGCATTATTAAGCCTTTCCTTCTACCTCCGACTCTGTTACACTATAGCACAAACAATTACACCAAACACAATTAACGCTACACCCACCTGACACCTGACCCACACCCAAAAAACCCTTCTCACCGCTACCGCCGCTTCAACAACGACTATGCTACTTCCCCTCACCCCCCTACTTTTCTCCCTAACCCTCTAGAGACTTAGGATAGCACCAGACCAAGGGCCTTCAAAGCCCTAAGCAGGAGTGAAAATCTCCTAGTCCCTGTAAGACTTGCAGGACTTTATCCCACATCTTCTGAATGCAACCCAGACACTTTAATTAAGCTAAAGCCTTCCTAGATGAGAAGGCCTCGATCCTACAAACTCTTAGTTAACAGCTAAGCGCTCAAACCAGCGAGCATTCATCTACTTTCCCCGCCGCCTTAACAAAGGCGGGGAAAGCCCCGGCAGGCAATTAGCCTACGTCTCCAGATTTGCAATCTGGTGTGTTGTACACCACAAGGCTTCTGATAGAAAGAGGACTCAAACCTCTGTTTATGGAGCTACAATCCACCGGCTTAATCCTCAGCCATTCTACCTGTGGCAATCACACGCTGATTCTTTTCTACCAACCACAAAGACATTGGCACCCTTTATATAGTATTTGGTGCCTGAGCCGGGATAGTCGGCACAGCCCTTAGCCTCTTAATTCGAGCAGAGCTCAGCCAACCGGGGGCGCTTCTGGGCGACGACCAAATTTATAACGTAATCGTTACTGCCCACGCTTTCGTAATAATCTTCTTCATGGTAATACCCATTATGATTGGGGGGTTCGGAAACTGACTTATCCCACTGATGATCGGAGCCCCCGACATGGCCTTCCCACGAATAAACAACATAAGCTTCTGACTCCTCCCTCCTTCTTTCCTGCTTCTCCTTGCCTCCTCTGGAGTTGAAGCTGGGGCAGGCACAGGATGAACCGTATATCCCCCTCTTGCCGGGAACCTCGCCCATGCAGGGGCCTCCGTAGACCTCACTATCTTCTCCCTCCATCTTGCCGGGGTCTCATCAATTCTAGGGTCAATTAATTTTATTACAACCATTATTAACATGAAACCGCCAGCGATCTCACAATACCAGACCCCCTTATTCATCTGAGCCACCCTAGTGACCACAGTCCTCCTTCTTCTCTCTCTCCCCGTCTTAGCCGCTGGTATTACCATGCTGCTCACAGACCGAAACCTTAATACAACCTTCTTCGACCCGGCAGGAGGAGGGGACCCAATTCTCTATCAACACTTATTCTGATTCTTTGGCCACCCCGAAGTGTACATTTTGATTCTTCCTGGCTTTGGCATAATCTCCCACATTGTAGCCTACTACTCGGGGAAAAAAGAGCCCTTCGGGTATATAGGAATGGTCTGAGCTATAATAGCAATTGGCCTCCTAGGCTTTATTGTATGGGCCCACCACATGTTTACAGTAGGGATGGACGTAGACACCCGAGCCTATTTTACATCCGCAACCATGATCATCGCAATTCCTACTGGGGTAAAAGTCTTTAGCTGACTAGCCACCCTGCACGGAGGCTCTATTAAATGAGAAACCCCCCTTCTTTGAGCCCTGGGATTTATTTTCCTCTTCACCGTAGGAGGGCTTACAGGGATTGTTCTAGCTAATTCATCAATCGACATCTCCCTACATGACACATACTACGTAGTTGCCCACTTCCACTATGTCCTATCCATAGGAGCTGTATTTGCCATCATGGGTGCCTTTATCCACTGATTCCCCCTATTTTCAGGATACACCCTGCACAGCACCTGAACAAAAATCCACTTCGGGGTTATATTTGTAGGAGTGAACATAACCTTCTTCCCCCAACATTTCCTAGGCCTAGCCGGAATACCCCGACGGTACTCAGACTACCCTGACGCATATACTCTCTGAAACACTGTTTCCTCAATTGGCTCCCTCATCTCCCTAATCGCTGTCATCATGTTCTTATTTATCCTATGAGAAGCCTTCTCTGCTAAACGAGAAGTTCTGTCTGTTGAATTAACCGCCACAAACCCAGAGTGGCTACATGGATGCCCGCCCCCTTACCACACGTTTGAAGAGCCAGCATTCGTTCAGGTTCAATCCCACAAGTCCAGCTCATCAAGAAGGGAGGGAATTGAACCCCCATAAACTGATTTCAAGTCAGCCACATAACCACTCTGTCACCTTCTTCCATAAGGCACTAGTAAAAAAATTACACTGCTTTGTCAAGGCAGAATTGCAGGTTAAACCCCTACGTACCTTAGGCTCCCAAGCTTAATGGCACACCCCTCACAACTAGGATTCCAAGACGCGGCCTCCCCTGTTATAGAAGAGCTCCTTCACTTCCACGATCATGCCCTTATAATTGTCTTTATAATCAGTACCTTAGTTCTGTACATTATAGTTGCTATGGTCTCCACCAAACTCACAAACAAATATATCCTAGACTCTCAAGAAATCGAAATCATTTGAACAATTCTACCAGCAGTTATCCTCATCATAATTGCTCTCCCATCACTCCGAATTCTTTACCTCATGGATGAAATTAATAACCCCCACTTAACAGTAAAAGCCATCGGCCATCAATGATACTGAAGCTACGAATACACAGATTATGAAAATCTCAACTTTGACTCCTATATAGTCCCAACCCAAGACCTCGCCCCTGGCCAGTTCCGGCTACTCGAAACAGACCACCGCATGGTGGTTCCAATAGAATCACCAATTCGCATCCTAGTGACAGCTGAAGATGTCCTCCACTCATGAGCTGTCCCTGCACTAGGTGTAAAAATAGATGCCGTCCCAGGACGCCTAAACCAAACAGCCTTTATCGCCTCCCGCCCCGGTGTATTCTATGGTCAATGCTCTGAAATTTGTGGAGCCAACCACAGCTTTATGCCCATCGTAGTCGAAACCGTCCCTCTAGAACACTTCGAAAACTGATCCTCACTAATACTTGAAGACGCCTCACTAAGAAGCTAAAACGGACCCAGCGTTAGCCTTTTAAGCTAAAGATTGGTGGCTCCTAACCACCCCTAGTGACCATGCCCCAACTAAACCCCGCCCCCTGACTCGCAATTTTACTTTTCTCATGGTTTATTTTCCTAGCAGTTCTCCCCGCCAAGGTAATAAAACACACCTTTACTAACGAGCCCACCGCCCTAAGTGCTAAAGCACCTAAAACAGAACCCTGAAACTGACCTTGGCACTAAACTTCTTCGACCAATTTATAAGCCCCACACACCTAGGAATTCCTCTTATCGCAATTGCCCTAAGCCTCCCCTGAATCTTATACCCCTCTCCATCCGACCGGTGACTAAACAACCGACTAATTACACTGCAAGCCTGATTCATAAACCGCTTCACACAACAACTTCTCCTGCCCCTTAACCCCGGAGGCCACAAATGAGCCCTCATTTTTACCTCCCTAATAGTCTTCTTATTGAGTATTAACCTATTAGGCCTCCTCCCCTACACTTTTACCCCAACAACACAACTATCCCTCAACATAGGCCTGGCCGTGCCCTTTTGACTAGCAACAGTAATTATTGGAATACGCAACCAACCAACCGCAGCACTTGGTCACTTATTACCAGAAGGTACCCCAGTCTTACTCATCCCTGTCCTCATCATCATCGAGACAATTAGCTTATTTATTCGACCTCTCGCCCTAGGCGTTCGGCTAACAGCCAATTTAACAGCCGGCCACCTTCTTATTCAACTAATTGCAACCGCCGCTTTTGTTATACTCCCAACAATAACAACCCTAGCCGTACTGACTGCCATTGTTCTTCTACTTCTCACCCTTCTTGAAGTTGCAGTCGCCATGATTCAAGCCTACGTATTTGTTCTTCTATTAAGCCTCTATCTTCAAGAAAACGTTTAATGGCCCACCAAGCACATGCATACCACATAGTTGACCCAAGCCCCTGACCTCTAACTGGCGCAGTAGCCGCCCTACTAACAACATCCGGACTAGCAATCTGATTTCACTTCCACACTATAACCCTCCTCTCCACTGGCTTAATTCTTATGCTCCTAACCATGTATCAGTGGTGACGAGACGTGATTCGAGAGGGGACATTCCAAGGACACCACACCCTCCCAGTCCAAAAAGGCCTACGATACGGAATAATTCTATTTATTACATCTGAAGTCCTCTTCTTTGCTGGCTTCTTCTGGGCCTTTTATCACTCAAGCCTAGCCCCCACCCCCGAGCTAGGAGGATGCTGACCCCCAACAGGAATTACCCCCCTCAACCCCATGGAAGTCCCCCTCCTCAACACCGCCGTTCTCCTGGCCTCTGGAGTAACAGTAACTTGAGCACACCACAGCCTTATAGAAGGAGAACGAAAACAAGCAATCCAAGCCCTCATTCTAACTATCCTCCTAGGCTTCTACTTTACTGCCCTCCAAGCAATAGAATACTACGAAGCCCCTTTCACAATTGCCGACGGCATCTACGGTTCTACCTTCTTCGTCGCCACCGGCTTTCACGGCCTCCATGTAATTATTGGCTCAAGCTTCCTTGCTATTTGCCTCCTACGACAAATCCAATACCACTTCACCTCAGAACACCACTTCGGATTCGAAGCCGCCGCCTGATACTGACATTTCGTAGACGTTGTCTGATTATTCCTATACGTCTCCATCTACTGATGAGGCTCATAAATCTTTCTAGTATTAAATAGTACAAGTGCCTTCCAATTACTCAGTCTTGGTTAAAGTCCAAGGAAAGATAATGAATTTGATTATAACAATCTTGCTAATCTCCACAGGCCTCTCCCTACTGCTCGCCTTAATCTCATTCTGGCTCCCCCAAATAAACCAAGACGCAGAAAAACTGTCCCCCTACGAGTGCGGCTTCGACCCCCTAGGATCGGCACGCCTCCCCTTCTCCCTGCGATTTTTTCTAGTCGCTATTCTGTTTCTTCTCTTTGATCTCGAAATTGCACTGCTTCTCCCCCTCCCATGAAGCAACCAACTACACACCCCTACTACTACCTTTCTATGGGCCACAGCTATCTTGGCCCTCCTTACCCTTGGCCTAATCTATGAATGAATTCAAGGGGGCCTAGAATGAGCAGAGTAGAAGGCTAGTCCAAAACAAGACCCCTGATTTCGGCTCAGAAAATCGTGGTTTAAGTCCACGGCCTCCTTATGACACCAGTACACTTTAGCTTTACCTCAGCCTTTGCCCTAGGACTAATAGGACTAGCATTTCACCGCACCCACCTACTATCCGCACTTCTATGCCTAGAAGGCATAATACTTTCCCTATTTCTTGCAATAGCACTCTGGGCCCTACAACTGGAGTCCGTCACATTCTCAGCAGCCCCCCTATTACTCCTAGCCTTTTCAGCATGTGAAGCAAGCGCAGGCCTAGCCTTACTTGTCGCCACAGCCCGAACCCACGGAACCGACCGCCTACAAAACCTTAACTTACTACAATGCTAAAAATTTTAATCCCGACCCTCATACTGTTCCCCACAATCTGACTCACCTCCCCAAAATGACTTTGAACCACTATAACCGCCCAAAGCCTGCTAATTGCCGCACTTAGCCTTGCGTGGTTTGGCTTCTACCAAGAGACAGGCTGAGCCGCCTCCAACCAGTATATAGCAATCGACCCTCTCTCTACCCCCCTCCTTATCCTAACATGTTGGCTTCTCCCTCTTATAATCATCGCCAGCCAAAACCACATTCAACCGGAGCCAATTAGCCGCCAACGAACATACATCACTCTTCTAGCATCCCTACAAATATTCCTCATCATAGCCTTTGGTGCAACCGAAATCATCATATTTTACGTTATATTTGAAGCAACCCTAATTCCAACCCTAATTATTATTACCCGATGGGGCAACCAAACTGAACGCCTCAATGCAGGTACATACTTTTTATTCTACACTTTAGCCGGGTCCCTCCCCCTCCTTGTTGCCCTACTGCTTCTCCAACAAAGCACAGGGACCCTCTCCATGCTTATTCTCCAGTACTCGCACCCCCTGGCCCTATTGTCATGAGGAGACAAAATCTGATGAGCAGGCTGCCTAATCGCATTTTTAGTAAAAATACCACTCTACGGAGTACATCTCTGGCTACCAAAGGCACACGTAGAGGCCCCGGTCGCCGGATCAATAGTCCTAGCAGCAATTTTACTAAAACTAGGAGGCTACGGCATAATACGAATTACAGTCATACTAGACCCCCTCACAAAAGACCTGGCATACCCTTTTATTATCTTAGCCTTATGGGGCATTATCATAACCGGGTCTATCTGCCTACGACAGACAGACCTCAAATCCCTTATCGCATACTCCTCCGTAAGCCACATGGGCCTCGTCGCAGCTGGTATCCTAATCCAAACCCCATGAGGATTCACGGGGGCAATTATCCTAATAATTGCCCACGGCCTAGTCTCTTCCGCCCTATTCTGCCTAGCAAACACAGCTTATGAACGAACACACAGCCGAACAATAATCCTTGCTCGTGGCCTCCAAATAATTTTTCCCCTCACCGCCGCATGATGATTTATTGCTAATTTAGCCAATCTCGCCCTCCCTCCACTACCCAACCTCATAGGCGAACTAATAATTATCTCAGCAATATTTAACTGATCCCCCTGGACCCTCATTATGACAGGGGCCGGAACCCTAATTACTGCCGCCTACTCACTCTACCTATTCTTGATATCACAACGAGGCCCCGCCCCCACACACATCATCAACCTCCAACCATTCCACACACGAGAACACCTCCTTATAGCCCTTCACCTCCTCCCAGTCATTCTCCTAATTACAAAACCAGAACTAATATGAGGATGATGCTATTGTAGGCATAGTTTAAACAAAATACCAGATTGTGATTCTAGTGACAGAGGTTAAAACCCTCTTGCCCACCGAAAGAGGCCAGAAGCAATAAGAACTGCTAATTCTTACCCCCATGGTTAAACTCCATGGCTCTATCGGCTCCTAAAGGATAACAGTTCATCCATTGGTCTTAGGAACCAAAAACTCTTGGTGCAAATCCAAGTAGCAGCTATGTACCCAACAACCCTTATCCTATCCTCCTCCTTTATCCTCATAATCGCGCTCCTCACCTACCCCCTTACAACAACCCTCACCCCCTCCCAACAAGCCCCCTCCTGAGCAGCTACCCATGTCAAAACAGCCGTCAGCACCGCATTCTTTGTTAGCCTCCTCCCCCTAATAATCTTTTTGGACCAGGGCACAGAAACGATTGTTACAAACTGACACTGAATAAACACAATAAACTTTGACATCAACATTAGCTTTAAATTCGACCACTATTCACTTATCTTTACACCAATCGCACTCTTCGTCACATGGTCTATTTTAGAGTTTGCAACATGATACATACACGCCGACCCAAATATAAATCGATTCTTTAAGTACCTATTACTTTTCCTGGTTGCAATAATTATCCTTGTCACAGCCAACAACATATTCCAACTCTTCATCGGCTGAGAGGGCGTTGGCATCATATCCTTCCTCCTAATTGGATGATGATATGGGCGGGCAGAAGCCAACACCGCAGCCCTCCAAGCAGTCATCTACAACCGAGTCGGAGATATTGGATTAATATTGGCCATAGCATGAATCGCCACTAACCTAAATTCATGGGAAATTCAACAAATCTTCTTCAGCGCCAAAGACTTTGATATGACTCTCCCCCTGCTAGGCCTCATTCTCGCCGCTACCGGAAAATCAGCCCAATTTGGTCTCCACCCGTGACTCCCCTCAGCAATAGAAGGCCCCACTCCAGTCTCTGCCCTACTACATTCAAGCACAATAGTTGTAGCCGGCATTTTCCTACTAATTCGACTTCACCCCCTAATAGAAGACAACCCCTTAGCCCTCACCACCTGCCTCTGCCTGGGCGCCCTAACAACCCTATTTACAGCCACCTGCGCCCTCACACAAAATGATATCAAAAAGATCGTAGCATTTTCAACCTCCAGCCAACTAGGCCTTATAATAGTGACCATTGGCCTTAATCAGCCCCAACTCGCCTTCCTTCACATCTGTACCCACGCCTTCTTTAAAGCCATGCTCTTTCTCTGCTCTGGGGCAATCATTCACAGCCTCAACGACGAACAAGACATCCGCAAAATAGGCGGCCTACACAAACTGATACCATTTACATCTTCCTGCTTAACCATTGGCAGCCTCGCACTAACCGGCACCCCATTCTTAGCCGGCTTCTTTTCAAAAGATGCCATCATCGAGGCCCTAAATACCTCCTACCTAAACGCCTGAGCCCTTACACTCACATTAATTGCCACCTCCTTCACCGCTATCTACAGCTTCCGAGTTGTCTTTTTCGTTACCATAAACACCCCACGATTTCTCCCCCTATCCCCCATCAACGAAAACAACCCAGCCCTAATTAACTCAATCAAACGACTCGCATGAGGAAGCATCATTGCAGGCCTCATTATTACATCAAACCTCCTCCCCCTCAAGCCCTCCCTCATAACCATGCCCCCCGCCCTAAAACTCGCCGCCCTAATTGTAACGCTCTTAGGCCTAACTATTGCCATAGAACTAGCGTCCCTTACCTCAAAACAACTAAAGCCTACCCCAACCCTCCTCCCCCACAACTTCTCAAACATGCTAGGATACTTCCCAACAACCGTACACCGCCTTATTCCAAAACTTAACCTAGTCCTCGGACAGTCAATCGCCGCCCAATTTGACCAGACATGGCTTGAAGCCTCCGGGCCAAAAGGACTCTCCCACACACAAATAAAAATAGCTACTATTACAAGCAACACCCAACGAGGAATAATCAAAACCTACCTAACAATTTTCCTCCTCACAAACGTATTAGCCACCATTCTTATCCTTACCTAACAGCCCGCAACGCCCCACGTCCCAGTCCTCGAGTCAACTCCAAAACCACAAAAAGAGTAAGAAGTAACACTCACCCACACACAATAAGCATCCCCCCACCTCAAGAATATATTATCGCCACCCCCACCGCATCCCCCCGTAACACAAAAAACTCCTTCACCCCCTCCCCCACCACCCAAGAGCCCTCAAATCAACCACCACACAACCACCCCCCTACAAATCCCAACCCTAACAAATATACTAAAACATAACCCATAACAGAACGATCCCCTCAGCTCTCAGGAAAAGGCTCAGCTGCCAAAGCAGCAGAATATGCAAACACTACTAGTATCCCGCCTAAATAAATCAAAAATAAAACCAAGGACAAAAAAGAGCCCCCATGACTAACCAACACCCCACAACCAACCCCCGCCGCCACAACCAACCCCAAAGCAGCAAAATAAGGGGCCGGATTAGAAGCAACTGCCACCAACCCAACCACTAAGCCCAACAAAAAAAGAGAAACAAGATAGGTCATGGTTCCTGCACGGACTTTAACCGAGACTAATGACTTGAAAAACCACCGTTGTTATTCAACTACAAGAACCCCTTATGGCCAGCCTACGAAAAACCCACCCCCTACTTAAAATTGTCAACGACGCACTAATTGACCTTCCCGCCCCATCCAACATTTCTGCCTGATGAAACTTTGGCTCCCTCCTACTACTATGTCTTATAGCACAAATTATTACAGGCCTATTTCTAGCAATACACTATACCTCAGACATTTCAACTGCCTTCTCCTCCGTTGCCCACATTTGTCGAGACGTAAACTACGGATGATTTATCCGCAACCTACATGCCAACGGAGCCTCCTTCTTCTTTATTTGTATTTACCTGCACATTGGACGGGGCCTTTACTACGGCTCCTTCCTATACAAAGAAACCTGAAACATTGGAGTTGTCCTATTTTTCCTAGTTATAATAACCGCATTTGTGGGGTACGTCCTCCCATGAGGCCAAATATCCTTCTGAGGCGCCACAGTCATCACCAACCTCCTCTCAGCCGTCCCATATATTGGCAACGACCTGGTTCAGTGGCTCTGAGGAGGCTTCTCCGTGGATAACGCAACCCTCACCCGATTCTTCGCCTTTCACTTCCTCCTCCCTTTCGCAGTTGTTGCAGCCACAATCCTCCACGCGCTGTTCCTTCATGAAACAGGGTCAAACAACCCCACCGGGCTGAACTCAGACTCAGATAAAATTCCTTTCCACCCCTACTTCTCATATAAAGATCTGCTAGGCTTCATTATTATACTCACAGGACTCATCTCCCTAGCCCTCTTCTCCCCCAACCTCCTAGGAGACCCAGAAAACTTCACCCCGGCCAACCCCCTCTCAACCCCTCCACACATCAAGCCAGAATGATACTTCCTCTTCGCCTACGCCATCCTCCGATCCATCCCCAACAAACTAGGCGGGGTCCTGGCCCTCGTATTTTCAATTCTAATCCTCCTACTTGTCCCCCTCCTCCACACCTCGAAGCAACAAGCACTAACCTTCCGCCCCCTCACCCAACTACTATTCTGAGCCCTCGTTGCAGACGTAGCCGTCCTAACCTGAATCGGGGCAATACCAGTAGAACACCCGTTCATCATCATCGGACAAATCGCCTCCGCTCTCTACTTCGCCCTCTTCCTAATCTTCTTCCCCCTCGCAGGCTGATGCGAAAACAAAATACTGAACTAATCCGCCCCAGTAGCTTAGCCTTTAAAGCGCCGGTCTTGTAATCCGGAGACCGGAGGTTAAAATCCTCCCTATGGCCCAGAAAAAAGAGATTTTAACTCTCATCCCTAGCTCCCAAAGCTAGAATTTTCAATTAAACTATCTTCTGCATATTACCCCTGAGGTCACCAGGTGCCAGATATACATATATGTATATAGTACATACTGATCTAGGACATTATATGTATATAGTACATTATGGTTTAGTACATATTATGCATGATATTACATTAATGTCTTTAGTACATATAATTAAGATGGACTAAGATATTATGTAGTACACTCATACATCAAATAAAATAGAAGGTGTACATATACCCAAATTTCTTTACCACAGAAAATTGAATTTAACCCGAGTAATTGAATAATTCCCCATACCTCCATCAGCAATGTTTCTATGCCTGGCTTCAACTAATCTCGAATTTAACTATTTTAATGTAGTAAGAAACCACCAACGATTTAGATAAATGCATATAGTCCTTGTAAGGTCAGGGACAACTATTGTGGGGGTCGCACTACTGAACTATTACTGGCATCTGGTTCCTATTTCAGGGCCATACAAGGTAAACTTTCCCCATAACTTGACATCTAAGGTGCATCTGATTAATGGTGTAGTCCTTACAAATCCATGACCCACCATGCTACAGGCGTCCTTTTAAATGCATCTGGTATCTTTTTTTAGGTTTCCTTTCATCTTGCATGGGGCCTCCTTCCTAATGATAGGGGATAAGGTTGTACATTTCCTTGAATAAGTATTAATAGTGTAATACTTTAAGGATATTAACGAAATAACCACATTAATCTCTTTCAGGTGCATACTCTACTATTCTTTATCTCACCCTTATATGAGATTCCCCCTCTTTCCGTTATTTTCGTTTTTGCGCGACAAACCCCCCTACCCCCTATGCCGGGCGGATCCTGTTATTCCTGTCAAACCCCTAAACCAGGTAAGACACGACGGGCATGTTCAACGAGTGGTGTGTAAATGTTGCTATACATTGTTGCACTCAAATTCACACTGTATA